AGTAAAATGCCTGATTTAAAAGGATTATCATGATAGGATAAATAATGTAATTTATTACTTTTACTACCCATTATATTTTACAGAATTAAACTATACCCTAAAATATCAAAAATTTTTGTGCACCTTACACCAAAATATAGGAAAGTAAGCTAAAATTCAAGCTAATAGGTTCATACCCTATCTATAGAGATTACCTCTCTTTTCTACCCCCTTTCATTTATGCTTGCCCGTGACGGGCTAAAGGCAAATTCTTCGGTTTGTCCACAACCAAAGAAAATAAACAGAATTCCGCCCGTGACGGGCTAAAGGCAAATTCTTCGGTTTGTCCACAACCAAAGAAAATAAACAGAATTCCGCCCGTGACGGGCTAAAGGCAAATTCTTCGGTTTGTCCACAACCAAAGAAAATAAACAGAATTCCGCCCGTGACGGGCTAAAGGCAAATTCTTCGGTTTGTCCACAACCAAAGCCTTCGGCAGAAAGAAAAACAAAAATTTTTAAAATATCATGACAACTCGTTAACGCTAACGCACCATCATTTACAGTTTTTTTTAAAATATTGGATTACTTTATAGCATTACTACCTTAATTACACAGATTCCATTTATATTAGCCCGTCACGGGCTAATAGTCAATAATTCTTAATTCTTACTTCAAATCCAATAAGACAAAATTTTCTATAAATAAAAAAACTTTTATTGAGAAAAGTAAGTGAAACTAATGAGTTTATTTCTCAATCATAGAGCATACTCTCTTTTTTCTTATTCCTAATAATTCAACTAAAATTCTTTTTTTAACAACACTAATTAGAGGTATTTTAATTTCACTGTGTGCAAATTCCTGAATAGGAGCATGAATAGGCTTAGAAATTAATTTACTTTCTTTTATTCCATTACTTTCATCAAATAAAAACATACTTTTTACAGAAGCCTCTTTAAAATATTTCCTAATTCAAGCCATTGCATCATCTACCCTCCTATTTCTAATTCTTTTAAAAACTAATATTCATGAAATATTTTATTTAACAAAAATTAGAACATGAAACGATTATATTATAATTCCCCTTTTAATAAAAATTGCAGCCACCCCCTTTCATTGATGATTACCATCAGTAGTTGAAGGTCTTTCCTGAATAAATTGCTTTATTATTTTATCAATCCAAAAAATTGCTCCATTAATATTAATTTCATATATATTAACTAATAATTTCTTCATTCAAATCATAATTATCTCATCAGCTTTTATAGGAGCTATCGGTGGATTAAATCAAATTTCCTTACGAAAAATCCTTTCATTTTCTTCAATTAATCATATTGGATGAATATTAACAACTATAATTTTGGGCACCAATCTATGATTGATATATTTCACCATTTACACTATTAACATCACCTCAATTATATCATTAACAGCCACAACCAATTTATCATATATTTCCCAATCTTTCAATTCAATAAGTAACCAAAAAATTATTAAATTCATATTATTTATTACCTTATTATCTCTAGGAGGATTACCTCCTTTTCTAGGTTTTTTTCCTAAATGAATTACAATTCAATTCATAACACAAAATTTGATAATTTTTACATCAACCATTTTAATTATATCATCCCTATTAACATTATATTATTATATACGAATTATATACACAACACTTATAATTTCAAATTCAGAAATTTCATGAATTATTCCAATTTATTCCAAATATACACATTCAAAAATAATAATATTTTCTCTATCAATTTTGCTATTTGGAATATTAGGTTGCACATTAATCATATTAATATATTAAAGACTTTAAGTTAAATCAAACTAATATCCTTCAAAGTTATAAATAAAGAAAACTTTATCTTTAAGTCTTAGTATTAAATATACACCTTTAGAATTGCATTCTAATATCATATTTGAATATAAAACCTGATAAAAAAGAAATATTCTCCTAAATAGATTTACAATCTATTACCTATTTAATCTCAGCCATTTTATCAATAAATTGCAACGATGATTGTTCTCAACTAATCATAAAGACATTGGAACATTATATTTTATTTTTGGTGCTTGGGCTGGTATACTCGGAACATCTTTAAGAATTTTAATTCGAACTGAACTAGGTCAACCAGGCTCTTTAATTGGAGATGATCAAATTTATAATGTTATCGTAACTGCACATGCCTTTATTATAATTTTCTTTATAGTAATACCAATTATAATTGGCGGATTTGGAAATTGACTCGTACCATTAATATTAGGAGCCCCAGATATAGCTTTTCCACGAATAAATAACATAAGATTTTGACTTCTTCCACCGTCAATCTTATTATTATTAATTAGAAGAACTGTAGAAAGTGGAGCAGGAACTGGTTGAACTGTATATCCCCCCTTATCAGCAAGAATTGCCCATGCAGGACCTGCCGTAGACTTAACAATCTTCTCTTTACATCTTGCAGGTATATCAAGAATTATAGGAGCAGTAAATTTTATTACAACTATAATTAATATAAAACCATTATATATAAACCAAATTCAAGTCCCTCTTTTCGTTTGATCAGTTGGTATTACAGCACTTTTATTATTACTTTCACTACCTGTACTTGCCGGAGCAATTACCATACTATTAACTGATCGAAATTTAAACACTTCTTTCTTTGATCCTGCTGGAGGAGGGGATCCAATTCTTTATCAACATTTATTTTGATTTTTTGGTCATCCAGAAGTTTATATTCTAATTCTTCCAGGATTTGGTATAATTTCTCATGTTATTTCACATGAGAGAGGAAAAAAAGAATCTTTCGGAAATTATGGTATAATCTGAGCAATATCAGCAATTGGATTCTTAGGGTTTGTTGTTTGAGCACATCATATATTTACAGTAGGAATAGATGTAGATACACGAGCTTATTTCACAGGAGCAACCATAATCATTGCAGTACCAACTGGAATTAAAATTTTCAGTTGGCTTGCAACAATATACGGATCTAAAATAGTTTATAGCCCAGCATCACTATGAGCATTAGGATTTATCTTTCTATTTACAGTTGGAGGTTTAACAGGTGTTATTTTAGCAAACTCTGCTATTGATATTATTCTTCATGATACTTATTATGTAGTAGCCCACTTTCATTATGTACTTTCTATAGGAGCAGTTTTTGCTATTATAGCAGGATTTGTTCACTGATATCCTTTATTTACAGGTTTAACTTTAAATCCTAGATGACTAAAAAGTCAATTTTTTACTATATTTATAGGCGTAAATTTAACATTCTTTCCACAACACTTCTTGGGATTAGCAGGTATACCTCGACGATATTCAGATTATCCTGACGCATATACTTCATGAAACATTTTATCATCTATAGGATCAATAATCTCATTTATTGCAGTAATTACATTTATTTTCATTTTATGAGAAAGAATAAGTTCTAATCGACCAACTTTATTTTCATCTCAAATAAATAGCTCAATTGAATGAACCCATAATTTCCCTCCAGCAGAACATACATATAATGAATTAACCCTAATTACCAATTAATCCTTCATCTAATATGGCAGAAATAAGTGCAGTGGATTTAAGCTCCACATATAAAGTTTTAAACTTTTTTTAGAACCAATGGCTACATATGCAAATTTAGGTTTACAAGATAGTGCCTCACCTTTAATAGAACAATTAATATATTTTCATGACCATTCAATATTTATTATTATAATAATTGTAACTACAGTAGGTTATATAATTTTATCCTTAATAACAAATAAATATATTGATCGTCATGTTATAGATGGTCAATACTTAGAAATTCTTTGAACAGTATTACCTGCCGTAGTTTTAATTTTCATTGCATTACCATCTCTTCGTATTTTATATTTAATTGATGAAAATTCCAATCCCACACTAACTTTAAAAACTATTGGTCATCAATGATATTGAAGTTATGAATATTCAGATTTCAACGATATTGAATTTGACTCTTACATAACCCCACAAAATGAAATTAATACTTTTAATATTCGATTATTAGAAGTAGATAATCGAACCTCCTTACCAATAAATATTCTAACACGAATTCTAATTACATCAGAAGATGTAATTCACTCTTGAACAATTCCAAGCATCGGAGTTAAAGCTGATGCTACTCCAGGACGATTAAATCAAGCAACATTTTGATTTAATCGTCCTGGAGTCTTTTATGGGCAATGTTCAGAAATTTGTGGAGCCAACCATAGATTTATACCTATTGTAATTGAAAGAACTTCAACTAACGATTTTTTAAGCTGAATTTCAAATATATCTGAATCATCAAATGACTGAAAAGCAAGTAATGGTCTCTTAAACCAGATTATAGTAATATAGCAATTACTTTTGATGACATAAGAAGTTAGTTAAATTAATAACATTAGTATGTCATACTAAAATTATTAGAATCTAATACATCTTTATCCCTCAAATAATACCCTTAAATTGATTAATACTATTTTCATTTTTTTCAATTTTACTAATTATATTTAATGTAATAAATTTTTACTCCTCTTTTAATAAAATTTCATCACTCACCTCATTAAAAAAAATAACTACAACCCTAATTTGAAAATGATAACCAACCTATTTTCAGTTTTTGATCCCTCATCTAATATTATAAACTTATCAATTAATTGATTAAGAACTTTTATTGGACTTATATTAATTCCAACATCTTTATGATTAATTCCCTCTCGAATAACAATCTTATGAAATTTAATTATCAATAAACTCCACAAAGAATTTAAATTATTAATTGGAAAAAAGAAAATTAATAAAGGATCAACTTTTATCATAATTTCAATCTTTTCAATCATCTTATATAACAATTTTATAGGATTATTTCCTTATATTTTCACAAGAACAAGTCATATAGTAATAACATTATCTCTTGCCTTACCATTATGATTAAGCTTTATATTTTACGGATGAATTAATAATACTAAACATATATTTGCTCATTTAGTTCCTCAAGGTACTCCTGGACCCCTTATGCCATTCATAGTATGTATTGAAACAATTAGTAATATTATTCGTCCCGGAACACTAGCTATTCGATTAGCAGCTAATATAATTGCAGGACATCTTTTAATAACACTTTTAGGAAATACAGGAAGAGCTTTAATATTATCATTAGTGCCAATACTAATTTTTACTCAAATTTTACTTCTAACATTAGAATCTGCAGTAGCTATTATTCAATCATACGTCTTTGCAGTATTAAGAACTTTATATTCTAGAGAAGTTAATTAATAATGTCAATACATACAAATCATCCATATCATTTAGTTACTTATAGTCCATGGCCTATTGTAGCAGCTTTTAGAATTATAGTAGCAATACTAGGATTCATTAAATTTTCATATGAATTCAACGAAAAATTAATATTTATAGGAATTTTAATTTTAACATTAACAACAATTCAGTGATGACGAGATGTAATTCGAGAAAGAACTTATCAAGGATGTCATACCAAAGAAGTAATAACAGGTTTACGATGAGGAATAATTCTATTTATTGTATCAGAAATCTTCTTTTTTATTTCGTTCTTTTGAACATTCTATCATAGAAGCCTCGCACCCGCTATTGAATTAGGGTTTTCTTGACCTCCTTTAGGAATTATTCCCTTTAATGCACTTCAAGTACCATTATTAAATACAACAGTTCTACTTGCATCAGGTATTACTATTACATGAAGACATCACGGTTTATTAGAAAATAACTATAATCAAGCAACACAAGGATTAATTTTTACTATTATATTAGGATTATACTTTACAGCTCTTCAATTATATGAATATTATGAAGCACCTTTTACTATTGCTGATTCAGTATTCGGATCAACCTTTTTCGTAGCAACAGGATTTCATGGATTACATGTAATTATTGGCACAACATTTTTAATTACATGCCTATCACGTATATTATTTATACATTTCACTTCTAACCATCACTTCGGTTTTGAAGCAGCAGCATGATATTGACATTTCGTTGACGTCGTATGATTATTTTTATATGTTTCAATTTACTGATGAGGTAGATAAATATTTATTTAATATAAAAAGTATATTTGATTTCCAATCAAAAAGTCTAATTACCTATAGAATAAATAATTCAAATTCTTAGTTTTATATCAATTATTATTATAACAATTTCTTTTATTGTAATAATATTAACTAATTTTCTATCAAAAAAAAATATTGAAGATCGAGAAAAAAGATCCCCGTTCGAATGTGGATTTGACCCAATTAGATCTTCACGTTTACCTTTTTCTTTACGATTTTTCTTAATTGCCATTATTTTCTTAATTTTTGATGTAGAAATTGCATTAATCTTACCAATAACTATTATCCCTTTAAGATCAAATATATTAATTTGAACAATCACAAGAATTTTATTTATTTTTATTTTAATTATAGGTTTATATCATGAATGAAATCAAGGATCTCTTGAATGGGCTTCTTAATTATAAAATTAGGGTTGTAGTTAAATATAACATTTGATTTGCATTCAAAAAGTATTGAATTTTCCAATCTTCCTTAATTTAAGTAAGAAACAAATAATTGTAATCAGTTTCGACCTGATATTAAGATATAAATATATCCTTATTTTTAATTGAAACCAAAGAAGAGGTAAATCACTGTTAATGATGTAATTGAAATTATTTTCCAATTAAGAAGATGCGTTGATCAAATAAAAGCTGCTAACTTATTATTTAAGTGGTTTAATTCCATTTACATCTTAGATTTATATAGTTTAAAATAAAACATTACATTTTCATTGTAAAAATAAAATTAAATTTTTATAAATTTATTCAAAGATAAAAAATTATCTCAATAACAGCTTCAATGTTATACTCTAATATAAGACATTTGAATAAATAATAAATATAATTAGAATTAAACCAATTAAAAAAATAATTAAATAAGATTTTAAATTATTAGTTTGAAATCATTGATTAACTCTTCTTATTTTTATTATAATAAAATATAAATTTTGGGCACCAAAATATTCTCTTCAACCCAAATCAATATATTTAATTGAACTTAATCCAATTTTTAAAGGTAATTCATTAACCCCTTTAGTAAAAATTAATGGTATAAATCACATAGACCCTAAAAATATAACTATACTATAATATTTAAATATATTAAAATAATAGTTCAATCTATATTTAAATATAATTCTTCCTAACCATAAACCTAATAATCTAACAAAAATTGGTATTATTTTTATTATAAAAGGCAAACAAATAAAATAAGGAGTTAAAAAAATTATTCAATTCAATATACTTCCCCCAATCACTGCAAAAACTATTAATCCTAATATTCCATAAATTATTATTCATCTTTCTTCTCTTAACTTAAATATTGGTACTAAATTAAAATCTCCTCACAAAACATAATAAAATAATCGAAAAGAATAACATACAGTTAAACCAGTCGAAAAAAAATATAGAAAATACATAAATATATTTAAATTTCTTATAGAAACCAATTCCAAAATTATATCTTTTGAATAAAAACCAGCTAAAAAAGGTATACCGCATAAAGCAAAATTAGAAACTATAAAACAGACAGAAGTTAAAGGTATAAAAATAGATAAATTTCCTATAAAACGAATGTCTTGAAAATTTTTTATATTATGAATTACTATTCCAGCACATATAAATAATAATGCTTTAAACAAAGCATGGGTTAATAAATGAAAAAAAGCCAGATCAGCAAAACCTATAGACAAAATTCTTATTATTAAACCTAACTGTCTTAAAGTAGATAAAGCAATAATCTTCTTCAAATCATATTCAAAATTAGCACCTAAACCAGATATAAATATTGTTAGAATAGAAATCATTAACAAAAAATTTAATAATCAATTCGGAAAAGCTTTGCTAAAACGAATTAAAAGATAAACACCAGCAGTAACTAAAGTTGAAGAATGAACTAAAGCCGAAACTGGGGTAGGTGCTGCTATAGCAGCAGGCAATCAAGCTGAAAAAGGAATTTGAGCTCTCTTTGTTATACCTGCCAAAACAATTAAAAATGAGATTAAACATATTTCATAATTATTTATTATACAATCTAAATAATAAATATAATTTCAACCACCAAAATTTAATATTCAAGCAATTGCTATTAATAATGCAACATCCCCAACTCGATTTGATAAAGCAGTTAATATACCAGCATTATAAGATTTTACATTTTGATAGTAAATTACTAAACAATAAGATACCAAACCTAATCCGTCTCAACCTAATAAAATTCTAATTAAATTTGGTCTAATAATCAAAAATATTATAGATAAAACAAATATTAAAACCAAAAAAATAAATCGATTTAATGTAATATCCCCTCTTATATAATCCTCACTATATAAAATTACCAAAGATGAAATCAACATAACAAATCTTATAAACAATAAAGATATTCAATCTAATAATAATGTTATAACAATTGAAGTAGAATTTAATCTAACAACTTCCCACTCAATAAAATATACCAGATCATTTATAATATAAAATACACTTAATATAAATCTCATTAATGAAAAAAACATAAGTGAAAAAGATCTAATTAAACATAATGACAAATATATCATAACCCAAGATAATAATTTATATCTATGATACCACAAATCATAATTTTATTTAAACTACTTAAGTATTCTTAAAATCAAATTAATACAAAATCTCTTTTCAAAATTAATAAATTTAAAGGTAATCAATGTAATATTAATAAAAGATACTCACGACAATAACCACTAACTCTTCTATAAATACCAGAATAATAAATTCCATGTTGACTATAAGAATATAAATAAAGTGTATAAGCAGCACTGAAAAAAGAAATTAACATAAGAAATAATATTACTATTCATATTCAACCTACTATACTATTAAATAAACCAATTTCTCCTAATAAATTTAAAGAAGGAGGAGCTGCTATATTACATGAAGAAAGTAAAAATCATCAAAGAGCTATTCTAGGTATTAAATTTAATAAACCTTTATTAATTAATAATCTTCGTCTACCTAAACGTTCATAACTAATATTAGCTAAACAAAATAAGCCAGAAGAACATAAACCATGTGCAATTATCAAAACTAAAGTTATATAAAAACCTCACACATTTAAAGTTATTAAACCTCCTACTACTAAACCTATATGAGCAACAGAAGAATATGCAATTAAGGATTTTATATCAACTTGACGTAAACATATTAATCTTACTAAAAATCCTCCCATCAATCTAATAGATAATCAAAATACATTAATTATTATACCAATTTTCATTAAGTATTCAAAAACTCGTAATAAACCATATCCACCTAACTTTAACAAAACACCAGCCAAAATTATAGATCCTGATACAGGAGCCTCCACATGAGCTTTAGGTAATCATAAATGAACTAAATATATTGGTATTTTAACTAAAAATGCCAAAATTATTCTTAAATATAAATAAAAATTTATAAAATCTCTTAAATAAAATAAAGGAAAAATCAAACAATCCAAACTATTATAAATATATATAATTCCTAATAATAAAGGTAATGAAGCAAATAAAGTATAAAAAAGTAAGTAAATTCCAGCCTGTAGCCGTTCAGGTTGATACCCTCAACCAAAAATTAAAAATAAAGTCGGAATTAAACTACCTTCAAAAAAAAAGTAAAATGAAATCACATTTAAACTACAGAAAGTACAATATAATATAAACAATAATAATAAAATTATAAATAAAAATAAACTATTATAGAATTTATATAGAATAACTGAATAACTTGCAGTAACTATTAATACACAAATTCAAAATCTCAATAATACCAAACCATATGATAAATAATCATACCCAAATATATAACTTAATCCTCTTCAATAAAAAAAATCAATATTTATTATAAATATTAAAGAAACAAAAAACAATAAATTTTGAATTAATCATCAACTTATATTTACAAAACATAAAGGGGTTAAAAAAATTAAATAAAAAATGTATCTTAACATTGTAATAAACCAAAACTATTAAAATAATCATTTCCATGAGTACGAATTATAGAAACCAAAATTGATAAACCTAATGCACCTTCACAAACCGCAAAAGATAAAAAAAATATTGTTATATATAATTCACCTCTTATTAACATTACATAGTAATATAAAACAATAAATAAAATTAAAACTATAAATTCTAATCTCAATAAAGTTATTAATAAATGCTTTCGTTTAGAAGAAAACACCCATAAACCACAAAAAAATATAAAATAAAATATTATTAACATTAATGTTTTAATAGTTTATTATAAAACATTGGTCTTGTAAACCAAAAATAAGTTATACTTTTAAAACTTCAAAGGAAAGAAAATCTTATCATTAATTTCCAAAACTAATATTTTATTTAAACTACCCTTTGATATTATATATACATTATTAAGATTAAGAATTGCTTTAAGAATCATCTTTTTATTTTTAAATCATCCATTATCAATAGGATTAATTTTATTATTACAAACAATTTTTATGTGTCTTATTAGAGGTTTCATATCCCTAAGATTTTGATTTTCTTATGTATTACTTTTAATTTATTTAGGGGGAATATTAGTTTTATTTATATACGTTACCAGATTGGCCTCAAATGAAATATTTTTTTACTCAAACAAAATTTTATTTACAATTATCTTCTTACCTTTAATCTTTATTTTAATTTATCTTATTCATCCTTATTATCCTAAAAATATATGTGAAAATATAGAAAATAGATTAATTTTAAGATCAATTTCCAATAATTTTTTATTAAAAATATATAATCAACCTATCAACATAATTACTATCTTAATTGCATCATATTTATTTTTAACATTAATTGCAGTCGTCAAAATTATTAATATTTATAAAGGACCTTTACGACAAATAAACTAATGTATAAACCCTTACGTAAAACTCACCCATTAATTAAAATTTCTAACAATGCATTAATTGATTTACCTACTCCTTCAAATATTTCATCATGATGAAACTTTGGGTCCTTATTAGGATTATGTTTGGGAATTCAAATCATAACAGGATTGTTCTTAGCTATACATTACTCAGCTCATATTGATTTAGCATTTTCAAGAGTAGCTCACATTTGTCGAGATGTAAATTATGGATGATTATTACGAACACTCCATGCTAATGGCGCTTCCATATTTTTTATTTGTATTTATTTACATATTGGACGTGGAATATATTACGGATCATACAAATATTATTTTACATGAATAACAGGTGTTCTAATTTTATTTTTGGTAATAGCAACAGCATTTATAGGGTATGTATTACCTTGAGGACAAATATCCTTTTGAGGAGCTACAGTAATTACTAATTTATTATCAGCTATCCCTTATTTAGGAATTGAATTAGTACAATGAGTTTGAGGAGGTTTTGCAGTTGACAATGCAACACTAAATCGATTTTTCACCTTTCATTTTGTATTACCATTTATTGTCGCAGCTGCAGTAATAATTCATCTACTATTTCTTCATCAAACAGGATCAAATAACCCATTAGGATTAAATAGAAATATTGATAAAATTCCCTTCCATCCTTATTTTACATTTAAAGACACTTTTGGTTTCATTATTTTATTTATACTTTTATCTATTTTATCCCTAAAAGAACCATATATTTTAGGAGACCCTGACAACTTTATCCCAGCAAATCCGTTAGTTACCCCAATTCACATTCAACCAGAATGATATTTTCTATTTGCTTATGCAATTTTACGATCTATTCCTAATAAATTAGGAGGTGTAATTGCTCTTGTTATATCTATTGCAATTTTATTTTTTATACCTTTAACTATTACAAATTCTCGAGGATTACAACATTATCCTATTAATCAATTTATGTTTTGATTAATAGTAATAATTGTAATCCTTTTAACATGAATTGGAGCTCGACCAGTTGAAGATCCTTATATCTTAACAGGACAATTATTAACCATTTTATACTTTCTTTATTATATTTTAAACCCTTTAATTATCAAAATCTGAGACGAAATTCTTTATTAATAAGTTATAAACTTAATGAATAAGCTTATGTCTTGAAATCATAATGAAAGGGTTTAAATCCCTTATTAACTTCATTAATTTTTATACTTATCTTAACCTTTAAAAGAAAATTTTAAATCCTAAATAAAAAAATAAAAAATTTAATGATAAAGGCAAAAATCTTTTCCATGCCAAATATATTAACTTATCATAACGATACCGAGGTAAGGCTCCTCGCACCCAAATATACAAAAATGCAATAAAAATCAATTTTAAATAAAAAGTAAATGAATTTAAATTAGATCCAAGAAAAATTACACATATTAATATACTTATAAATAAAATTCTAGAATATTCTCTCAAAAAAATTAAAGCAAAACCACCACTACCATACTCAACATTAAATCCTGAAACTAATTCAGATTCACCCTCAGCAAAATCAAAAGGACTTCGATTAGTTTCAGCAAGACAAGAAATAAATCACACATTACATAATGGTAAACATAAAAATAAAAACCAAATTCCCATTTGAAAATAAAAAAAATCAAGTAATGAATATCTTCCAATTAAAAAAATAAAAGATAATAAAATTAAAGCTAATCTCACTTCATAAGAAATTGTTTGTGCTACCGCACGAAGTCCTCCTAATAAAGCATAATTAGAATTTGATGATCATCCAGCTAATATAACAGTATAAACACCTATTCTAGTACAAGCTAGAAAAAAAAATAAACCCAAATTAAAAGTTAATAAACCACTTATATATGGTATTAATATTCATAAAATCAAAGATAAAAATAAAGAAAATACAGGACAAACATAATATAATAAATAATTAGAAACTGAAGGATTTATATGTTCCTTACAAAACAATTTAATTGCATCTCTAAAAGGTTGTAAAATTCCAATAAATCCAACTTTATTAGGCCCTTTACGTAAATGAATATATCCTAATACCCTACGCTCTAATAAAGTAAAAAAAGCTACTCCTATTATAACAAAAATAATTAAAATCAAACCAACTATTATTAATATAACCAACTCCCTACTTAACATTTACTATCTATAATTATTAATTATATTTACAAATTCTAAATCTGTTGCACTTATTTCTGCCAAAATAGTTCAATTAATAGCATTCTTCAAAAATAAAAATTATTTTAAATATTTGGTCCTCTCGTACTAAAATATTTAAATTAATTAAAGATAGAAACCAACCTGGCTCACGCCGGTTTAAACTCAGATCATGTAAGATTATCAAGGTCGAACAGACCTAGTTATTGAACATCTGCACCCAAAACTAATCTTAATCCAACATCGAGGTCACAATCTCTTTTCTCGATATGAACTCTCAAAAAGAATTATGCTGTTATCCCTAAGGTAATTTAATCTTTTAATCATTAAATATGGATCACATAACTAATCATAATATTAAAAATAAAGAAGAGTTAAATTTATCTTCCAATCACCCCAATTAAATAAATTTTTTAATAACCAAAAATCATATTAATAACTCAATTAATTAATATATTTATTAAACTCTATAGGGTCTTCTCGTCCCTTAATATTATTTAAGTCTTTTTACTTAAAATCTAAATTCAATATAAATTAATATAAAACAGAATTTACCTCATTCAACCATTCATACCAGCCCTCAATTAAAAGACTAATGATTATGCTACCTTTGCACAGTCAATATACTGCGGCCCTTCAAAAATTTATTCAGTGGGCAGGTTAAATTTCTTAAATAATTACAAGAAACCATGTTTTTAATAAACAGGTGAGCAAAATTTTTGCCTAATTCTTCACATTAATACATCAATCAATTTAACAAAATAAATCAAAATTTTACTAATTAAATCATATTTTCCAAAATTTTTTAATTAAATTCAACATTTTAATATAAAAATTAAATAAAAATATAAATCATTCAAACAAAGAATTAAATTTTAACATCCTTCAATCATTAACAAATTCTAAATTAATAAAATCCTTTTTATTTTTTTATTATTATAATTTTATTTTAAAAAGTTTATCCCTCTTAAAATTAAAAGCACAAAAATATTAAAATAACAAATTATTTAATAAATTATACTTTTTGAATTAAATTCATTTATTAAAAAACTAGATATCCTTAAAAACGAATAACATCTCATTACCAACTAAAAATTATTAATAATTATGCAACAATAACTAATATTTTCAATTAAATCTTTTAAATTCGAGAAAAAAAAATTTATAATCTACTTAAACACACTCTGATACACAAGATACAATAAACAAAATCACCTTTTATTAGTTATAATATAATTTATAAAAAAATTCCTTCACAGTACTAATTTACTATAGTAAAAACAATTCAATCAATTTATTTTACAATAACTTAAATTTATTTAACTAAAATCAATTAAACCAAAAATATATAAAACAATTTTATTAACATCAGATTATATCGAATCGCACGATAAATAATTTCAGTGTAAATGAAAACCTTAGCTTTAAGTTTAACCTGATTAACTTTCTAGGTACATCTTCCGATACACCTACTTTGTTACGACTTATCTCATCTTAATAACGAGAGTGACGGGCGATGTGTACATATTATAGAGCTATAAATCATTTTAATAATCTTTATAAAATTACAATTAAATCCACCTTCATAACCATATTTCAATAATAATCCATTTAAATAAAATTTATTGTAATCCATTATTCAACTTATATATTATTGCACCTTGACTTGAAATTTTAAATATTTTTATATTCAGAAAATTTATCTAAAAATATATTCTTAAACAGAGGTATACAGAAAAATAACATAAGTAAGGTTCAACGTGGATTATCAATTACATAACAGATTCCTCTAAATAGACTATAATACCGCCAAATTCTTTAAGTTTCAAGACCATAACTTTTAATACTCCGGCTGATACAAATTTTACAATAAAAATAATAGGGTATCTAATCCTAGTTTATAAATTCAATTTCATACTAATCACACTATACAAATATAATTCAAAATATATTATATATTTCACCTTAATATATCTCACCTCTTATTTATAAATTTAAATGTTAATTACTTTAAAGCCAATAATGTTTAATTGATTTTGCTGTATAACCGCGGATGCTGGCACAGCCTTTACCAAACCTATTAACATTTACCAAATCTAAATTAACTTAATATCAATAATATTATTTACTGCACAATATACTATTAAAAATTCCATCAAGAAATTTTAACAACACAAAAACTTACATATAAATTAACGTTAAAATAAACAACTTAAAGCAAGAATAAAACTCAAATTTATAACCTAATTATAAAATACGGAACAAACAAATAAATAAATAAAAACAAATATAAAAATTTAACTAATTAATCAAAAAATTGGTACAAATTCATATTTTCACAAATTAAATTAAATTTTATAATAAAATAAGCAAAAAAAAAATAAAAAGTTTTCTACCTTAGATTTTCTGGGTAAACAGAATTCCGCCCGTGACGGGCTAAAGGCAAATTCTTCGGTTTGTCCACAACCAAAGAAAATAAACAGAATTCCGCCCGTGACGGGCTAAAGGCAAATTCTTCGGTTTGTCCACAACCAAAGAAAATAAACAGAATTCCGCCCGTGACGGGCTAAAGGCAAATTCTTCGGTTTGTCCACAACCAAAGAAAATAAACAGAATTCCGCCCGTGACGGGCTAAAGGCAAATTCTTCGGTTTGTCCACAACCAAAGCCTTCGGCAGAAAGAAAAACAAAAATTTTTAAAATATCATGACAACTCGTTAACGCTAACGCACCATCATTTACAGTTTTTTTTTAAATATTGGATTACTTTATAGCATTACTACCTTAATTACACAGATTCCATTTTTTTTTTCCTCATAAATGGAATCTGTGTAATTAAGGTAGTAATGCTATAAGTATATAATAAGAGTTTAATTTTAGATATTTACCTTACATAGTTTAATAATAAATAATTGGAATACACGTACATATGTTATTAATATTATGACCCTTTTTATTTTTTCCCATTTAGGTTATTATACCTTATATAAATAAGGGTGTTATTCAATACGAATAATGTAAATAAATCTTCTTTTGATAAGACTTTAAATGCTAATAAGAAAAATATATCCTATTATGTTCTTATTATATTTCGAACGACTAATTTACTCAAACAGACAAAACAATTTAAATTTACATATAAACTCTAACTTCAAATCCAATAAGACAAAATTTTCTATAAATAAAAGAGAA